CGATTTTTTATTTTTTCTAGGCATTTCACCTCGAAATACTAAATTGTACTTAAAAAATAGCAATGATAAAGAAATAGTGGATTCCATCGTTTCTATGGTTACTTCTTAAACGGTGAGGTCTTCTCTATACACCGGAGCCTTTACTTCATTTAATCAATGTTATTGCTAACTTGTATAGTTCACATTCTTCGGCTCTACCCATGAATTATCGAGTAATAGGTCTTTCACAACGAGCTCTACCTATACAGTAACGGTATTTAATTATGAAAGTTGGCTGGGTAGCTGACCCTGTTAGTCCGTTCTTGCAAGAGGCGTCTAGGTTAACTAAGATTTCCTCCGCTTAATGGATAACCATTTGCTACCAATGGAGAATTGCTTCTCATCTTGAATTGAGGTGAGTGGTTTTACACCAATAGAAACCATAAATTTCATACACAATAAAAGGGATATCATCCATTTTCTTATTTTTAGATAGGAAATGTAGTTTGTTTTTCCGTTCTATCCTATTTGATCATTGATATTTGAACATTGTTCTATTTCCTTTGTTCTAGTTCATGATCTGAACGAGTCGCACATACACCCTAGTACATGTTCCTCGACGCTGAGGGCATCCCCGAAGCGCGGGGGATTTTGTGACATTTCTAATTGGCTGTCTTGTATTTCTAATAAGTTGTTTAATCGTTGGCATGTTGAATCATATACATAATGGACTGGTTTAGATCAATCCTAACCGGATGATTATGAATTACATTACAATAGTAAATCAAAATCCTAGAATATTAAACTCGGCAGGGTGAAATTGAAATAAAGGCTATTCTCATTCAACCGCTACAAGATCAACAATTCCATAAGCTTGGGCTTCTGTTGCTGACATAAAAACATCTCTTTCCATGTCTTCGGATACAACCCATAAAGGTTTGCCCGTTCTTTGTACATAAACCCTTGTCAGGGTTTCACGTAGTTTCAGCAGCTCTCCCACTTCCAGGATGAATTCTCCCGTGGCTACTTCAGAAAAAGAACCAGCGGGTTGATGGATCATTACCCTGATGATATAAGATAATAAAAAGTTTCTGTATTTGGCACGATGAGGGGAAGATAAAAGAAAGATAAAAGAATAACAAGAAAAAAGATAGAATCGAACAACCGTACGGGCATTATGCATTGCATACGGCTCTACAATTGACCCTTACCTTGAAAAAATAGGATCGATTAGACCCCGCTCGGTAAATGATCAACTTACCACCCTTCCTTTCGGAGGAATTCAAAAATACTATGATGGCTCCGTTGCTTTATATATTTATTATATTTTTTTGTCTGTGATTTGTCTGTCATTCAGCAATCCCAAAGTTGCTTTTTTGATCAAATAAACTAAGGAAAAAAGAATCTTTTTTTTTTCGCTCTATACTATAAATATTGTTAAGAGACCTCTGGTGTGAAAAAAAGTTTGTGACGCTGAACTGGACTTCCGATAATAAAATAGGAAAGACCTTTTTCTCATATTACTCTCTCGATACATAATCTAATGTTTTGAAAACAGAATTTCTTATATCGAATTCAAAGTGCCATGCTATTATTACTTAATATTCATATTTCATATGGCGAAGGCATAGTCTTCTTTTTTCTCGAAAATAAAAGCCTCATTGGCGCCAAGCGTGAGGGAATGCTAGACGTTTGGTAATTTCTCCTCCTACCAGGATAAAAGATCCCATTGAAGCGGCTGATCCCATGCATATTGTATGTACATCTGGTTGCACAAATTGCATAGTATCATAAAGAGCGACCCCCGGTATTACCCATCCGCCAGGAGAGTTTATAAACAAATACAGATCTTGGGTATCATCCTCGATACTGAGATATATCATAAGACCAATAAGTTGATTTGAGATCTCACTATCAACCTCTTGACCTAAAAAAAGTAATCTTTCTCGATAAAGTCGGTTGATTAGGGTCAAATTGTATCCCCTCGAAACCGTACAGGCGCCTTTTGACGCATACGGTTCAAAAAAAATCAATGTGTAGATTCCAATACTTTTTCTTTTTTCATAGCAAGTTCTTTCTAACTTCTAATAAAAAGATTTTCTTTGATTTTTCACTAAAGATGAGTTTGTCTTCCTTTCCTTATAATGTATAAAAATAAAAAAAATATATAAAATAATTAATTAAACTTATCCAATTTACTTTTCATTGATGGATTGTTTCATCGAGATTCAATCTAAATCACGATGTCATTTTCTTGTTCTTCAATGGGCCTCTTTAATCTTTTTAGGTTTATGCTCTACTCCGGGTAAAGATCCGCCCAATTTTGATTTGGACATATAGTACAAATGCTCTCATTACCGCTTCTTTTTGTTATTCCTTCTTTTTTCAATTCACGCATTCCGTAAAAAAGTTGACGGCTTCGTGCATATTACTCGATTGATTAACATAAAAGTTTGAAATAACTTCTACTTACAAAAAAAAAGATTTCTTTAAAAAAAGGAATCCTTTCTGATATAAAAAT